GGGAAAACGTTAAGCACAAGCAAAATAGGCAGTGACCTATTTAGAAGTATCAAGGGAATCAAATCTTCCTAAGATGTAGGAAAAAAATGTAGGAAAAATAAGACCTCTTCTTTCTTTTCTTGTCCTTAAGTTTAATTAAGATAAAAAGGCTAAAAATATCGAATCAAGATATATCATTATCTATCACATACCTTTTTTTTTTCCCATTTGATCTAATCCTTACTCTCTAAAGGGTCTTTCTGTGAAAGAATCGGGAGGCAATCTATTCCATTCTAGGGTTTATTGAAAAGAAAGAATTTCTTTTTGCAATATAGAAAATCCAATTTTCCATCGAATTAAATACTTATTGGATGCCTCAATACTTAGAGACTGCCATAAGTTTGTATATATAGAAAGCATCTTCAGCCCTTTGTACAACCACTAATTAGATTTTTCGTTGCACTATCCAATCTAATTGAAAACCTAGTAATTAAAACACTACATTACTAGTGGAAGGGAATTGGTCAATTTTTATATAAAAATATTTCCACTACTATATCCATATCCATCCTTGAATCAAGGATTTACAGTACTTTAGCTATAGAGAACCCAACTTCCAGATGATTTAGAATCAAGCAAGTATCAGGAGTTCCCTTTCTCCCTTTGCTTCTGCTTAGGAAAAATTCAGCCAATTAAATAAAAAAAAAAAATAAGGAATTATGAGTTTTTAATCAGGCGACACCCGGATTTGAACTGGGGAAAAAGGATTTGCAGTCCCCCGCCTTACCGCTCGGCCATGCCGCCACGAAAATGATACCATACGAAATAGATGAAAATATTCTCCCTTTGTTTGGGGTGGAGGAATTACTAAACTTCTTTTTTTATTGTACTTTCATCTTGTATCTAAAAACTTTCGCTCTCTTTTATATTGAAAAACATATATTGATAAACAAAATGTGGGTTTTCAGTCACAAAATAAAAAATGCGGGACAAATTGGAACCATTAACTATTAGATGGCACTATAAATTCATAAGGGATTCTTGTATTTGAATCGAAATTTGTCTTTGAAAAGGGGTCCTTTTCATTATATAAGAAAATTCAAATTGATACATAACTAATCTGTATTGATTCTTTTCAATAAAAAAAAAAAAAATCTTTTCCAATTTCAATTATAACAGCAAATAGAAGTATATGTAAACCCTAGAACAATTTATGTTCTGGGGTATTTATTTAATCTGCATATGATGCCTATAGGCAATTCTCAGGAAATTAAACGGTAGTCCTTTTTTTCATTGAATAGATTAAATAGAAAATCAAAATTTTTCTATAGTGTTTTCCCGAATAGAACTGCAATAAGGGAGGAATTCAATATAGATAGCTATATACACATGTTTAATAAATACTTACTATGTTATGCACTTCAATCATATTCTACTAAAAAATGGGTAAAAAGTTCTTTCTTTTATGAGAATTCTTTGTTGTTTGTTGAACAATAGATAGCACGAAAAGATTAACTGCTCAAAAAATTTCAAACAAAAATAGAGAGTTGATGCTTATTATGTCCTTATCTCATCAAAGAGATCAAATCCCGAATCCATTTCTTTTTTTTGTATTCAATAGGATTGGAATATGTAATATCATAAAAATGGTAGAAATAGAATTACTTTTTGAGATTCTAGACAAAAGTCCATAGGTCTAAGTGGCATTTATCAATTCCTTTCCATTTTTCTCTGTTACAAATGCTAATTTGAGTATAAAATTCTCTTTTTTCCTCCAGATGCATTTTATACATTACATATATGGAGTTCGTTAAAATTTCATGTGATTCAGTAAACACAATAGAAATTCCATCATTGCTAGATCAATCCATATGATTTAATGAAGATATAATTTGATGAAGAATGGATCAATAATGGAATTTTTTCGATTCAAATTTTTTCGATAAATAGATAAAAATGCTCGGGGATGGAACTGAGAGAATGTCTACAATACCTGGTTATAATCAGATACAATTTGAAGGATTTTGTAGATTTATTGATCAGGGCTTAACAGAAGAACTTTATAAGTTTCCAAAAATTGAAGATACAGATCAAGAAATTGAATTTCAATTATTTGTGGAAAGATATCAATTGGTAGAACCTTTGATAAAAGAAAGGGATGCTGTATATGAATTACTCACATATTCTTCTGAATTATATGTATCCGCGGGATTAATTTGGAAAACCAGTAGGGATATGCAAGAACAAACTATTTTTATTGGAAACATTCCTTTAATGAATTCCTTGGGAACTTCTATAGTAAATGGAATATACAGAATTGTGATCAATCAAATATTACAAAGTCCTGGTATCTATTACCGGTCAGAGTTGGACCATAACGGAATTTCTGTCTATACTGGCACCATAATATCAGATTGGGGGGGAAGATTGGAATTAGAGATTGATAGAAAAGCAAGGATATGGGCTCGTGTGAGTAGGAAACAAAAAATATCTATTCTAGTTCTATCATCAGCTATGGGTT